AAAAAAAACAAGATTCTTTTTTCCTTAGTTTATTTGATCAAAAAAAAAAGCAACTTTGGGATTGCTGAATGACAGACAAATCACAGACAAAAAAATATAATAAATATATAAAGCAACGGAGCCATCATAGTATTTTTGAATTCCTCCGAAAGGAAGGGTGGTAAGTTGATCATTTACCTATCGGGGTCTGATCGATCCTATTTTTTTTGAAGGTAAGGGTCAATTTTATTGTAGAGCCGTATGCAATGCATAATGCCCGTACGGTTGTTCGATTCTATCTTTTTTTTCTTGTTATTCTTTTATCTTTCTTTTATCTTCCCCTCATCTAGAGAAACCTTTTATTATCTTATATCATCAGGGTAATGATCCATCAACCTGCTGGTTCTTTTTCTGAAGTAGCAACGGGAGAATTTATCCTGGAAGTGGGAGAACTGCTGAAACTACGTGAAACCCTGACAAGGGTTTATGTACAAAGAACGGGCAAACCCTTATGGGTTGTATCCGAAGACATGGAAAGAGATGTTTTTATGTCAGCAACAGAGGCCCAAGCTTATGGAATTGTTGATCTTGTAGCGGTTGAATGACAATAGCCTGGATTTCGCGTCAACTCGTAATTTAAAATTAACCCTGCCGAGTTTCATTTTAATATTCTATGATGAATGATTTTTTTTTCCTATTCTATTGAATAAAAGTAATTCATAATCATCCGGTTAGGATCGATCTAAACCAGCCCATTATGTATATGATTCAACATGCCAACGATTAAACAACTTATTAGAAATACAAGACAGCCAATTAGAAATGTCACAAAATCCCCCGCACTTCGGGGATGCCCTCAGCGTCGAGGAACATGTACTAGGGTGTATGTGCGACTCGTTCAGATCATGAACTAGAACAAAGGAAAGAGAACAATGTTCAAATATAAATGATCAAATAGGATAGAACGGAAAAATGAACTACATTTCTTTTTTATTATCTAAAAAGATAATAAAATTGATCATATTCCTTTTATTTTGTATGAAATTTATGGTTTCTATTGGTGTAAAACCACTCACCTCAATTCAAGATGAGAAGCAATTCTCCATTGGTAGCAAATGGTTATCCATTAAGCGGAGGAAATCTTAGTTAACATAGACCCCTCTTGCAAGAACGGACTAACAGGGTCAGCTACCCAGCCAACTTTCATAATTAAATACCGTTACTGTATAGGTAGAGCTCGTTGTGAAAGACCTATTACTGGATAATTTATGGGTAGAGCCGAAGAATGTGAACTATACAAGTTAGCAATAACATTGATTAAATCAAGTAAAGGCTCCGGTGTATAGAGAAGACCTCACCGTTTAAGAAGTAACCATAGAAACGATGGAATCCACTATTTATTTATCATGCTATTTTTTTTTTATACCTAGTATATCGTATTTCGAGGTGAAATGCCTAGAAAAAAATCGTGGTTGGGAAGGTTATAGTAGCCAAAGCCATTGGAATTTTTAGTTTATACATTGGAAAAATCCGTTTTGTTATTAATATACTAGGAAAGGGGCAAAAGAATAACTGAAAGAAAGGAAATCTATTAGTTATTCGTTAAAGTTTCATTTATTCAATGACCAGAATTAGACGGGGATATATCGCTCGGAGACGTAGAACAAAAATTCGTTTATTTGCATCAAGCTTTCGGGGGGCTCATTCAAGACTTACTCGAACTATTACTCAACAAAAAATAAGAGCTTTGGTTTCGGCTCATCGGGATAGGGATAAGCAAAAAATAAATTTTCGTCGTTTGTGGATCACTCGAATAAATGCAGCAATTCGTGAAAGAGGGGTATGCTATAGTTATAGTAGGTTAATAAATGATCTGTACAAGAGACAGTTGATTCTTAATCGTAAAATACTTGCACAAATAGCTATCTCAAATAGGAATTGTCTTTATATGATTTCCAATGAGATCATAAAAGAAGTAAGTTGGAAGGAATCCACCGGTTAAACGGAGTTGCCCGGAGAATGAACTCCGGGAAGGTCGAATAAAAATAAATGAATAGAATATGATAAAATATGAGAAAGTAGTCAAAATAAATATGAATCAACACGTTCAATAAAAAAATTTCTTCTTCCCAGATTATTATTTTTTTTCTTACGACACGAGAATTCAATTCGGATTCTTGGATTTTTCCAACAAAAGACCAATCCGCTTTTGAGTTCGGATGGGGATTTGAATTCAAGTGAACAAAGAGTAAACCTATCTTTTTCTGGCTCTAAGACTAGGAGTTCTAGTGGTCGACTCGGTTCTTTCAAATTGTTTCTCATTATTAAGAAAAGGTAACAAAGATAAAATACGAGCTTGTTTTATAGCAATAGTAATTAATCGTTGTTGTTTCAAGGTCAATCTATTCACTCGTCTAGATAATATTTTTCCCTGTTCACTAATAAATCGACTAATTAAACTCATGTTTTTATAATCAATTCGATCCCCCGATTGGATCGGGGGCAAACGCCTACGAAAAGATCGCTTGGATTTAAGAAAAGTTCGCTTGGATTTATCCATGGTTTGGTTAGTTTATTTCTTATCCCTAAAATCCTATTTCAGCCGTATCTCTAATTAGAATAAATAAATAGGATTTGGTTTGTTTATAATTATCTTTAACTATGTTAAATATTTTGTTATATATATAATGTCATTTTTTACCTTTCCTTGTAAGATAAGAGCGCAGGTACTCGCTTCGATCTATTTCTTTATCTCCCCGTGAATCGTATGTTTGTTACAATATGGACAGAATTTTAGCAACTCCAATCGATTAGGCGTATTGTGCCGGTTCTTTTGAGTAATATATCTGGAAATGCCCGTTGATTCCTTATTAACACCGTTTCGAACACAAGCGGTACATTCCAAAAGAACCGGTATTCGCACATCTTTACCCTTGGCCATGAACCTCCTTTGGATTTTTCATTTACTCAACTCTTCCTCTTTCAATCCGAAACGAAAAAGAAGAAAGGAAGGAAAAAAATTGAATTTGTAACTTGCTATCTTCTTATGCAAGATTTCACTAAAACCAATATAGGAAATAAGATAGAAAGATTTCTAAACTATATTTCAAATCACAGTACAGTATTTCATAGAAGTATCTTGTATAATACTCTTTCCCTAGAACCAGAGTTTCTATTCGACTTCCATAGAAGTTTAATACAGAGAAATTTCATATTAATTTAATTCCAACCTGAACCCGAATCTCCCAGCTGTTGAATGCACTTTTATTCTTTCTCTTTCCTCCCTTATTCTAATTCTAAAAAGGGAAAAAAGAGAAAAGATGGGGGCTGCTATTTAATTGTATCTCTAATCTTCTTTATTCCTTCCCACTTCAATAACTAGAATGAAAAAAAGGGGAACGTCAACGCATCCGGGAAAAAACGATTAATCTCTATCAATAAACCTGCCAAAGAAACGAACCATAGAGTACTTAGTACCGGTGCCACAGAAAGGTATGTTTGTAGATCTTTCATTGAAAAAACTCCTTCATTTTATTGTAATTTGTAATACAGAAGATAATACATATTGAAATGTACAATCATCCAATAAAAAGATTTACTTTTTTTTGTACAGAAAAAAACGTCCTTTTCTTCCCCAATATTGCCCAACTCATTTATTTTTCCTAGGGGTTCCGTTCCATATTTCATATAGATAGAAGTTTTTTACTATTATTATATGTTAAATGAGACCAAAAAGACGAAATGGACATAAAAATTCTAGATTTTAATAGAGGCGATAACGATGTGGAAACCAAGACAGGAATTCTCTACAATGACACTGTAGACCAATGGAAGGGATGTAGCGCAGCTTGGTAGCGCGTTTGTTTTGGGTACAAAATGTCACAGGTTCAAATCCTGTCATCCCTACCTATTACTGCTCTTTTGAGCAGTAATGAGGGATTTTTTGAGATCAATTCACATTGGACATATCATATAGAATCTATCATTCTTATGATACCATATAGTGTATGCATACAAGATGTATTGGGGCCAATCCTTTTCTTTACAGTCTTATATTTTATCAGAAAAAAGCGCTCTTAGTTCAGTTCGGTAGAACGTGGGTCTCCAAAACCCGATGTCGTAGGTTCAAATCCTACAGAGCGTGATTCAGATCTTCTTCGATCGAATTCGACTGAAACACTAACTGGAACAGGAATCTTAATTTGACCTCCTGGATATTAAAGAAAGGAGGAGGTCAATAAAAAAAAGAGATGTTAATTAATCAAAGGTCCAACTGATCGCCACGCCTGTATTGTAAATATGCAGTTACAAATAATCCAGCCAAAGTAATAGGAATTAGGCCTAACACGATTCCAAATAGAAAAACTTCAATCATTTCAATTTGTTTGAAAGGAGAAAAAAGAGGTAATATCTATACCTAAATATTAATCCGAATTACCATGAATCTCAATGACCAATAATTGGCAATTGACACGGCAAGTAACTAGAAATACGCAGAAGTTTGCGGAAAGATTTACTTTTATGAATTGTGCACTTAATTTCAAATAAGTCGTATCTTGCTCAGACCAATAAATAGAGCTGAGGTTATAGTTACAGCCGTTAGTAGAAAACCGAAATAACTAGTTATGGTAGGCATTAAGGAGCTAAATGAAATATGTTCTTTTTATACATATGTTTATAAAAAAGTACTTACCTGAGTTTACTTTTTTGCAAAATAGGAGAGAAACAAAAATACCAATTGAAAGTTTTTGATTCATCTATCATTATAGACAGCACTAACAAGGAAAAAGTCACATCACAACTGTATAAAAATAAATTGATTCATCATCTGTAACATCTACCCATACCACGTTTGCAATCAGCGAATGCATTCTTGGATCATTTTTCAACTCAACTTATAAACGAATAATAAGAACTGGGTCGTGTAATTTCGTTTTTAAAATGAAAATGAAACTCTTTTCGAATCATTATGGAATCAAATTAGAAAATTATTCCTATTTTTATCATTTTTTTTTATTGTA